AATTGCACAGAAATATCTGAACTAAATCAAATTCATGATATCCTTCTTCCCTATCCTAATTCTCCAGAATATGAACAGAAAATCGAAAGATCAGAAAAAAAAAAAGTAAAAATAGATTCAAATAATAGGTTAAAGTTTTCATTGAACGCAATTCTAACTAACCCTAAGCGTGAAAAAAAATCTATTGGAATAAACAAAATAGGTAAAAAACCCCCTCGATGGTCATACAAATTAATCAATGAGTTGGAACAACATTTTAAAAAACGACGAAAAGAACAAGGCATAATGCAAGGGCTGGATCACCAGCTTCGAACAAGAAGATTTAAACGTATAGCTTTTTTAACTCGTTCCAGACGAAGTTTTAAGAAGTCTCATTTCAAGAATTATAATCTTTATAGAAAATTTAATAGAGATTCGGGTTTTATAAGTTATTTAGAAGAACCGGATTTTCGTCGAGCCGTAATAAAAGGATCTATGCGCGTTCAAAGGCGTAAAATGGTTATTTGGGGACCCTCTCAAGGAAATCCCCATTCCCCCCTTTTTTTGGAAAAAATGGAGGATTTTCCTTTTCCTATATCCAACCTAATGAAACTTTTTTTTAATATTAGAGATTGGTTGGGTAAAAAGTCAGAATTCGAAATTTTAGATCAACAATTCCAAATAAAAAAAAATAACCAGGAAGACGCAATGGAATTCTGGGATAACATTCCATATGCACAAAAAACAAGAAGTGTTCTGTTACTAGCTCAATCTATTTTTAGAAGATATATTAAATTACCCTTTTTCATAATAGTTAAGAATATTGGCCGTATTTTATTACGGCAATCTCCGGAATGGTATGAGGATTTCCAAGATTGGAATAGAGAAATTTATCTAAAGTGCAGCTATAATGGTCTTCAATTCTCCAAAACGGAATTTCCTAAAAATTGGTTAAGAGAAGGTTTTCAGATCAAAATCTTATATCCTTTTCATTTGAAACCTTGGCACAGATCTAAACTACGACTCTCTGATAGCGATCGAAAACAACAGGATGAGTTTGATTCTTGTTTTTTAACAGTTTTGGGAATGGAAACAGAATATCCTTTTGGGCCTCCTCGAAAAACACCCTCCTTTTTTGAACCTATTTTTAAAGATATAGACTATAAAGTCGAAATCAGAAAATTCAATTTTAGAGTTCGAAGAGTTTTAAAAAAAATAACAAAGAAACAAACAAAAGCTGTTTTATTTGTAAAACAAATAATAAAAGAACTTTTAAAAGGAACAAAAATTCCATTATTTATACCGAGAGAAATATATGAATCAAGTCAAACTCAAACAGAAAATGATTCTATAATCTATATCAGTAATAAGATAGTTCATGAATCACTTAGTCAAAATCGAGCTACAGGTTGGACAAATTATTTACAGGCAAAAGAAGAAATGAAACATAGAATTGATAGAAAAAACACAATCAGAAATCAAATAGAAAAAATGAAAAAAAATAAAAAGAATAATGGAGAATCACCCCCAAAAATTTGGAAACTATTAAAAAGAAAAAATATTGAATTATTAATTCAATTTTGCATTGAAAAAATATACATTGATACCTTTCTATGTATCATTAATATGCGCAGAATCACTCTATACCTTTTTATGGAATCAACAAAAAAAATTGTTGAGAAATACATTGACATTGACAATAATAAAAGAAATCAAGATCAAGAAAGGATTAATAAAACAAAACAAAATAAAATTGACTTTATTTCGCCTATGACTATAAAAAAGATATTTGATAATCTTAGAAATAGTAAGCGAAAGTCACATATTTTTTTTGATTTATCTTACTTGTCACAAAAATATGTATTTTTTAAATTATCACAAACCCAAGCAATTAACTTCAATAAGGTAAGATCTATTCTTCAATATAATGGACCATCTTTTTTTCTTAAGAATGAAATAAAGGATTCTTTTGGAAAACAAGGAATATTTGATTGCGAAATAAGACATAAGAAACTTCCAAATTATGGAATGAATCCATGGAAAAAGTGGTTAAGAGGTCATTATCAATACGATTTATCTCAGATTACATGGTCTAGACTAGTCCCCCAAAAATGGCGAAATGGGATAAATACCTCTCAAAAGAATGATTTAAAGAAATGGTATTCCTATGAAAAAGACCCTTTTTTTGATTACAAAAAAAAACAAAATTTGAAAGTCTATTTATTATCAAATAAAGAGGATAATTTTGAAAAAAACTATAGATATGATCTTTTATCATATAAATATATTCATTCTGAAACTAAAAAGAAATCCTGTATTTATAGAACATCATTAGAAAGAAATAAGAAGCTGGAAAATTCCACCAGAAAAAAAGAAAACTTTTTTAATATACTAAAGAATATTCCTATGAAGAATTATCTAGGAAAAAGTGATATTATATATATAGAAAAAATAGAAAAAAATACGGATAGAAAAATTTTGGGGTGGAAATTTAATACAAAAATTCAGGTTGAACCTAATA